GTAGCAAACATTATCTAGAATTTCTCTTAGATTCGAACCCATAGCTGATGATGGAACTAGAATAGATATTTTTTGTTTCCTACTCACACGCGCCCATATCCTTGCTTTTCTATCAATTTCTAATTCTGGTCTTCCACCCCAATCTGATATTATGGTACCGGTATAGACCGAAATTCCGTTATGATCCAACTCTGAACGGTAATAAATACCCGGTCTTTGCAATATTTGATTGATCACAATTCTGTATATTCCATTAACTATAGAGGTTCCCAGGGAATTCATTAGAGGAATTTTTCCAATAAATATGGTTTGTTCTTGCGTATCCCTACCGTTTTTCCAAATTAATCCCGCGGGCACATATAATTCAGAAGAGTATGTGAGTGATTCATACACGGCATCTCTTTCTTTTATCAAGGGTTCTACTAATTGATAAGTTTCCACAAATAATTGAAATTCAATTTCTTGATCTGTATCTTCAATTTTTGGAAACTTATCAAGTTCTTCCGTCAATCCCTGATCAATGAATCTACAAAATCCCTCAAATTGTATCTGACTAAACCCAGGTATTGTAGACATTCCCTCATTTCCATCCCGGAGCATTTTTAGTTTCCCATTTATCGAAAAAATCCCATTCATTTTCCAATGCTCATTTCATTCTTCATCGAACCATATAGATTGATCTAGTAATGAAATGATGTGGATTGATCTAACAATGATGGAATTCTATTTTGTTTACTGAATCACATGAAATTTGATCTAACTCCATATCATAGATGTAATCTATGAAATACGTATGAGCGGAGAAATAAAGAGAATTTTCTACTCAAAAAAATGAGAATTTGCAACAAATACAAATGGAAATAAATTCATAAAACATTCCTAGAAACAAATTTATGACGTTTAGACTTATGGAGTCTTGTATAGAATATCAAATAGAATATCAAAAAAGTGATCCAATTTATACCTATTACTATGATATTAGGATCCGCGGATTGGGTACTAGAAAAGTAAATGGATTCGGGATTTTATCTGTTTTTTCTCTATGAATGAGATAAAGACAGAAAGGAGCCTTATACAGTTTACCCTTTTTTAGCACTTAACTTTTCAGTGTTCAAAAAGTATTCGCATATCACTTATCCCAGTTCCACTTGGGGTAAGTCGGGTCCGTGCTATGCTATATCATAATTTCTATTTGATATTAAATAAATATATTCAATGAATAATTGAAGCACGCTAATTACCTTAATTCCTTGTGGGCATCTCATATATAAATAAGATCCCAGATTAGGTATATCTGTGTAACAATTTTTGTTCTGGGGTTTACATATATACATAATTGTTGTTATACTTGAAATTGAAAAGGATTTATTCTTGAAAATTCTTGATACTGATTAGTTGTGTATCAATTGCGTTTTCTTAGGCCATTAAGGAAACACAATTTGAAATCTAAGAAAGAACTTTTCATGAATTAACAGTCAACAGTTAACGGGTCCAATTTTATTTGGACTGAATTTTTTATTGTGTAACTCCAATTTTTCTTTGAATAAAAAAAAAAGGATAGAAATGAAATTTTTAGGCGTTGTGTGTTTTGATAATTGTTTGAGATACTAAGGGCTCGGCTCCAATCAAAAAAGGGAGGGTTTTTAGTTAAGGAATATTTCCATCTATTTTTCTCGTTTTGGCGGCATGGCCGAGTGGTAAGGCGGGGGACTGCAAATCCTTTTTCCCCAGTTCAAATCCGGGTGTCGCCTGATCAATAAAAACCCGAAAACCCTTTGCTTGCTGATATAATATAAGTCGCCGAATCCTTGCATAGCATAAGAAGAAAGAGGAAAAGGGCTCGAGAACTCCCGATACTTGCTTGATTTTAAGAAGCTGGAGATTAAAAAACTGTCAATCCTTGCGCCTCGGATGATTTTAGGAAGGACTAGTCTATCAAGACTTCCAATACTAATGTACTGTCTAATCACCGATTCTTGAATTATATAGTTGAGTGGGGAATTGTTAGTTGTTGAAAAGATGTAAGATGCTTTGTATACATACTCGCGAGAATTTATGCGTGCTTAGATATTCAATCAATATTGGATGAATAACTGGCTTCGTTCAGAATCTCTTTTTGACTCTGTGCCATTGATTCCATATTATTAGTAATCAATAATGAAAGAGTTTCTTCATATTCGGGGGCATAATTCACATGGATATAGTAAGTCTTGCTTGGGCTGCTTTAATGGTAGTCTTTACATTTTCCCTTTCACTTGTAGTATGGGGAAGAAGTGGACTCTAGGGCTAGGGTAATTACTAATTGAATTGAGTTGAGTAATCAAACTGTATTAATAGTTTCATAATCCTTCTGCAAAGCGTTTTTCTTTCAAATATCTTCATTTTAAAATTCGACTGGAATCCAGTAAAGTAATGTAATAGATGACGAATAACCTTTCAATCAAACAAATAGTTAAATTAAATGATTCCCATCTTCGTATTTTGAAACTAAACGGAATAC